TTTTAATAATCTAATTTTCTTTGAAGACAAAGAGGTGTGATAAATATGAATCCGAGTCGAAAGTATCTAATATTCTACCATATAGTAGCGTTTTTGATGTCGATGAGACTCCGAAAATACAATAAATAGAAAAATAGGGAGGAAATTTTCTGCATTTCTTCACTATTTTCATTCCTTCTCAAATAAAGGCGCGATTGTGGGACGATCTTTCTCTTTCTTTTATCCTCTTTCCTCAGATTATTATATTAGGACTAGGACATATATATTAAAAGTTCAGTGTGCAATTTGAATGAAATAGATTTTTCAAATTAAAATGAGTAAATTTACTAATTGAGGTTACCCAAAATGATAAGCAGAAACGGAGATAATTTCATTTGGAAACGTAGCTCATGGGGGGAATTAGATTCCCTTTATTTTTAGTTTGGGTCATATAATAAATGAATTCTATTTGTGTATGTTCTACCAAGAACCCTGTGATACTCTCTGTCCATATTCCATTATGAACAATCGAAAAATAAGATCCGATATATCTTGGAATCCTGAATATAATCCTACCAACAATTGTACTAATCCAAATATATCTTTATATCATCAATCGGGACTCATTGAAGTGCCGAAAGCATCTATTTGTTTGATGATGATAAATGCGAAAGAAAAAAAAAGAGACCCCTTGTCCCATCTTTCACAGAAAAGAGAGAGTTTTATTTATGGATTTATTGGATTCGTCGGGACTGACGGGGCTCGAACCCGTAACTTCCGCCTTGACAGGGCGGTGCTCTAACCAATTGAACTACAATCCCAGGGAAATTAAGGGATATAGCAGAAAATTTGACTCCTACGTATCCGGTATTTCGGAAGGACAAGAGTTTATACCATCTCATGGTAGATTGGCGAATTATTGGGCCGAGCTGGATTTGAACCAGCGTAGACATATTGCCAACGAATTTACAGTCCGTCCCCATTAACCGCTCGGGCATCGACCCAGGAAGAATCCATTTGAGACTTATTGGTAATCCATGATCAACTTCCTTTCGTAGTACCCTACCCCCAGGGGAAGTCGAATCCCCGCTGCCTCCTTGAAAGAGAGATGTCCTGAACCACTAGACGATGGGGGCATACTTGATCGACCGCCATCATACTATGATCATAATATCAACAGTTTTTTGAAATTGTCAATATAAATATAATGGAATGGCATGATTCGATACAGGCTCTATTTTCATTATTTCATAATTTTTTTTGATTTGTTATTTATGAATTATTCATTCTAATTGCCATTTATTTTACTTCGATTCTATATATATATATTATATAGAACTAAAGAACTAATTTCTAATTCTCTTAATTTATAGTAAATAAAAAGAATAAATTAGAGTACGAAAAATACAATTTCGCCCGGAATCTAATAATTTGTCGAAAAAGAGGGAGTTTAATTCCGTTTTTTACAATGGATTCATTTATTGTATTGTTAAGATATGCCTAGCTTGCACTAAGCTAGGAGATTCATAAATGAGAAATCTGAGACCAGGGATCAAGATAAGTTATCGAAATTTTTTTCTCTAATTCGAATATAATTAGTCGAATTATAATTTAGTTCAAAGGTCGTCCTTGAAATAAGCCATTGCATTTTTCTATACTTGCTATGGAAACCCTTTTTCTTATTCAAGAATAAGCTACTAACCAGCCACTAGGAATCTACTGCATGTACTTTGTGTATATAATATATGTACAGAAATCCATTTTATCCACATAGTGACTCATTCAAGAATTGAATTCAATAGGCCCTTTTAACTCAGCGGTAGAGTAACGCCATGGTAAGGCGTAAGTCATCGGTTCAAATCCGATAAGGGGCTTTAGTCCTTTTTTCATAAAACTCCAGTCATAGCTTTTTTTGGAAGGGGGAATAAAAGTATTGTTAATATTTGTATGTGTAATAAAAAAAGTAACCAACTCTATTGTATAATAGATTATCATTATAATGAATTATAGTAGAGTAGTGAACATTTTTTAGTAAATTCTAATTATCATAAATAATGATAAATCGTCTCTTGAATCGCCAAATATCCCTACTTTCCATTCTGCCAATGAAATCTTTAAATCTATTGTAAAAATTATAAATTAAAAAAAAAAAGTAGGTGGACCTGACCCATTGAATCATGACTATATCTGCTATTCTGATATTAAAATTCGATAGAGATTAAAGTGGACCAGTTGACCCTTTTTTTTTTGACTCCACAAGAATTTGTCGATATTTCCGATTCAATCTCCTTGTTCCTAGATGTTTCATATGAATAAATTGTTATTTCGTTACGCCACGGAAAAATTTTTAGTTTATTCCAAGTCACAACAGAAAAGCCCTTTTAAATATCTTTCTTTGATTCCAGACCAAGATTCATTTTTATTTCCAGTTTCCTATTTTTATTTAATATTCTATAGAAACTTATTTCTTTTATTTTGAATCTAACAGATAAAAATAAATAGAAAAATAGTCGAAGTCTCT